TCAATACTTAAAATTCTTAACCTTTTCTTATTAGCCAATAAAAAATCCCATGGCTTTCTATGCTTATTCGCATAGTAAATAAGATATTCCAATCAAATAAATCATTTTAAAGCCAATGACTATTCATCTATTCTATTTTTATGCAAACAAATAAGGGAAAATAAAACTTTATGCGAAGATGGTGGTTTAATTCGATGTTGTGTAAGAAAGAGTTAGGACGCAGGTGTGGGCTAAATAAATCAATGAACAATCCCGGTCCTAGTGAAAATACTAGTAAAAGTGAAGATTCACATCGAAAAGATACATCGAAAAATATTCAGAGTTGGGGAGGTCGTGATGATTCTCCTTATAGTAATGTTGATTTTTTATTAGGCGAAAAAGATATTCGGAATTTCATCTCCGATGACACCCTTTTAGTTAATGATAGTAATGGAGACAATTATTCAATATATTTTGATATTGAAAATCAAATTTTTGAAATTGACAACAATCATTCTTTTCTGAATGAACTTTCTAGTTCTTTTTATAGTTATCAGAATTCTAGTTACATGTCTGATATTCAATATAGTTGGAATAATCATATTTATAATTGCATTGGCAGTTATCTTCAGTCTCAAATCTGTATCCATACTTCGACAGTAAGTGAGAGTTACATTTATAGGGCCATTTGCAGTGAAAGTAGAAATAATAGTGAAAAAGCGGGTTTGGGTATACAAATCCGCACAAAGGATAGTGATTTAACTATAGGAGAAAGTTCTAATGATCTCGATGTAACTCAAAAATATAGGCATTTGTGGGTTCAATGCGAAAGTTGTTATGGATTAAATTATAAGAAATTTTTGAAATCAAAAATGAATATTTGTGAACATTGTGGATATCATTTGAAAATGAGTAGTTCAGATAGAATTGAACTTTTGATCGATCCCGGTACCTGGGATCCTATGGATGAAGACATGGTCTCTCTGGATCCCATTGAATTTCATTCGGAGGAGGAACCTTATAAGGATCGTATTGATTCTTATCAAAGAAATACAGGATTAACTGAGGCTATTCAAACAGGCATAGGCTACATAAATGGCATTCCCGTAGCAGTTGGGGTTATGGATTTTCAATTTATGGGGGGTAGTATGGGATCCGTAGTTGGGGAAAAAATCACCCGTTTGATTGAGTATGCTACCAATCAATTTCTGCCTCTTGTTATAGTGTGTGCTTCCGGGGGGGCGCGCATGCAAGAGGGAAGTTTGAGCTTGATGCAAATGGCTAAAATATCGTCTGCTTTATATGATTATCAATCAACTAAAAAGTTGTTTTATGTATCAATCCTTACATCTCCTACTACTGGTGGAGTGACAGCTAGTTTTGGTATGTTGGGTGATATCATTATTGCTGAACCCGACGCCTACATTGCATTTGCGGGTAAAAGGGTAATTGAACAAACATTGAATAAAACAGTACCCGAGGGTTCGCAATCGGCTGAATATTTATTCGAGAAGGGCTTATTTGACCTAATTGTATCACGTAATCTTTTAAAAAGCGTTTTGAGTGAGTTATTTAAGTTCCACGCTTTCTTTCCTTTGAATCAAAATGGAATAGAGACGAAATAAAATAGAACACTAAGCTCAATTATTTGTAGCAAATGGGTAGTTAGTTTGTCAGAATCAAATAAAAAAGGAGAATTGTCTTTCGTCACATAAGATCGAATTGTATAAAGAAGCAAAAGTTATTGAAATTGAGCATTAAATGAGTTATTACAGTCATAATAATGAGCTTCATTCTTTTCTAATTTTATAAATTCTAATTATTATAAGATATATTGAATTTTGAAATAATAATATAATAATAACATAACAGGTACAAACAATAAATCGAGGTACCCATTCTATGACAACTTTCAGCTTTCCCTCTATTTTTGTGCCTTTAGTAGGCCTAGTATTTCCGGCAATTGCAATGGCTTCTTTATCTTTTCATGTTCAAAAAAACAAGATTCTTTAGATCCGAGGTAACCCTATATCTATATCTATACCCTCCAATTGTTTCAAAACTTTGATTTGTATCATAAAATAGATATTGATATTCATTTATTGAAATATGGTATAATATGTGATTATGTGATTTTCGCTGAGCAAACATAAACATAAAAAAGCACAGGGCCCCCAGGCCCGCTGACACAAGATATATAGTCAATGGAAGATTCGTGTATTTAGATGTATAGTGGGATTCTATAAGGTATGCTATTTTTTTAGATCTAACCAATTTGATGACTTATTCCTAAGGTTCACATCAAACTAGTGCTAGTTGATGAGAGTTATTTCGTAAATAAAAAAGTAAAGTCAAATTAATTTGAGGTAGTCTCTCAATTCCAATAAAATACAATCGAATCGAGTATGAGTTGGCGATCAGAACATATATGGATAGAACTTATCGCGGGGTCTAGAAAAATAAGTAATTTCTGCTGGGCCTTTATCCTTTTTTTAGGTTCATTGGGATTCTTATTGGTTGGAACGTCCAGTTACCTTGGACGAAATTTGATATCCTTTTTTCCTTCTCATCCAATCATTTTTTTTTCGCAAGGGATCGTAATGTCTTTCTACGGACTCGCAGGTCTCTTTATTAGTTCCTATTTGTGGTGCACAATTTTTTGGAATGTAGGTAGTGGTTATGATCGATTCGATAGAAAGGAAGGCGTAATGTGTATTTTTCGTTGGGGATTCCCTGGAAAAAATCGTCGCATATTGCGTCGATTCTTTATAAAAGATATTCAGTCCATTAGAATAGAAGTTAAAGAGAGTATTTATGTTCGTCGTGTTCTTTATATAGACATCCGAGGGCGGGGGGCCATTCCCTTAACACGTATTGATGATAATTTGACTCCAAGAGAAATTGAACAAAAAGCTACCGAATTGGCCTATTTCTTGCGTGTACCAATTGAAATATTTTGATAACTGGTAGATTCCCGCTTTATCAGGAGATAAAAACATAAAAATCTCCTCCTTTCTAGAACATAACTGAAAACAAAACTCTTACTTTTTTTATCATTTTTCTTTTTTGTTACTTAATGACCAACACAAAAATGATAATGGCCAATCAGTGAATTTTTTGAAATAGTAGAGATAAAAATAAGGGGTTGTTTCGTCTCAAAATCTTACTAATATTCATTAACATTAATTAAGGGAATCATTCATCGAGAGGAAACTCTTGTTTCAAATTTAACCTAATTCTGATTCAGATATTGTTTCCCGATATTTTTTTAGTATTTCTTTATTCGAAGTGGATTCTTAGTCAATTTCTCTATTCTTTCTAGATTCAAAAACTAACCAAAAAATCCTAAACCAAATAACTAAATAAAAGAGATTCCTAGGTTCCATACCTTGTATAGAATATAGAACTCATAAGTGAAAGAAACATTTAATCACATAAAGTGGACGAATGGGGTTGGTTGATTAACAATTCACAGAGGAAAAAATGGCAAAAAGGAAAGTATTTCCGCCTCTGGTATATCTTGCATCTATAGTATTTTTGCCCTGGTGGCTTTCTCTCTCATTTAAAAAAAGTCTGGAATATTGGGTTACTAATTGGTGGCATACCGATCAATCCGAAATTTGTTTGAATGAGATTCAAGAAAAGAATATTATAGAAAAATTCATAGAATTGGAGGAACTGTTCGTCTTCGACGAATTGATCGAAGAATACTCAGAAATACGTCTACACAAGCTTCGTATAGGAATCCAACAAGAAACGATCCAACTAATTAAGATACACAATGAGGATCGTATTCAGACGATTTTGAACTTCTCGACAAATATAATATGTTTTGTTATTCTAAGCGGGTATTCTATCATTGGTAATGAAGAACTTGCTATTCTTAACTCGTGGTCCCAGAAATTCCTATATAACTTAAGCGATACAGTCAAAGCTTTTTCTATTCTATTATTAACTGACTTATGTATCGGATTTCATTCACCCCACGGTTGGGAATTAATGATTGGCTCTGTCTACAAAGATTTTGGATTTGTTCATAATGATCAAATTATATCTGGTCTTGTTTCCACCTTTCCAGTCATTCTTGATACAACTTTTAAATATTTGATTTTTCGTTATTTAAATCGAGTATCTCCGTCACTTGTAGTTATTTATCATTCAATGAATGACTGATAAAAAATAAAAAATCCACTGATATTAATCTAATAAAATGAAAATTAGAGCTCTTGTTATTTTGTAGTTGTACATAAACAAAGTATTGAAAATCGTACTTACGTTTTCTATTTTTAACCATCTTCGGGATTCATCCGATATTTATATTATTCTCCAGGAAAATCTCATTCCAGTAAAATTATTCCAGTAAAATTAGTTAAGTAACTAACAGAATCGTGGATAGGGAACTATACTAGCGACTTACCCCCCTTATTGTAATTGTAGAAATTTTTGGATCAACTATTGGACCATGGAAAATAGAAACACTTTTTCTTGGATAAAGGAACAGATTACTCGTTCTATTTCCGTATCGCTTCTAATATATATCATAACCCGCCCGGACATTTCAAAAGCATACCCCGTTTTTGCACAGCAAGGTTATGAAAATCCACGAGAAGCGACGGGGCGTATTGTATGCGCCAATTGCCATTTAGCTAATAAGCCTGTGGATATTGAGGTTCCGCAGGCGGTACTTCCGGATACTGTATTTGAAGCAGTTGTTCGAATTCCTTATGATATACAACTGAAACAGGTTCTTGCTAATGGTAAAAAAGGGGGTTTGAATGTGGGGGCTGTTCTTATTTTACCGGAGGGTTTTGAATTAGCCCCTACCGATCGTATTTCTCCTGAGATGAAAGAAAAGATAGGCAATTTGTCTTTTCAGAGCTATCGCCCTAATAAAAAAAATATTCTTGTGGTAGGACCCGTCCCCGGCCAGAAATATACCGAAATAGTCTTTCCTATTCTTGCCCCTGACCCGACTAATAAGAAAGATGTTCACTTCTTAAAATATCCTATCTACATAGGTG